TTTTTTGGGGATAGAGGGACTTGAACCCTCACGATTTATAAAGTCGACGGATTTTCCTTTTACTATAAATTTCTTTGTTGTCGATATTGACATGTAGAATGGGACTCTATCTTTACTCTCGTCCAATTAATCAGCAGATTCTGGGGTGAATGATCTGATCAATGAATATTCGATTCTTTCGTCAACTTGGAATCGATTCAAATCAAAGCAATGCTTTTTTTTTTTTTCTTATTTGATATTTGAATTATTAATTATTTCATTTTTCATATAAATAGAATAAAATACAGATTTGGGTCGGTTGTCATTAATCATTTGAGATAGTATTTCAGTACGCATGCCTATGTATTATGTATATAGGGTTATACTTTACTTTAACTTTCTTTTTTTCTGGAATTTTAACTTTAGCAGAAGGATTCCCTTACTTGTACTTGACTAATGCAACGCAGTCAACTCTATTTGTTAGAACAACTTCCATTGAGTCTCTGCACCTATCCTTTTGTATTCTTATTCTGTCTTTATGAACCTTTGTTTGTTTTCGAAAAATAGGATTTGGCTCAGGATTGCCCCTTTTTTTTCCGGGGTTTCTCTGAATTTGAAAGTTATCACTTAGTAAGTTTCCATACTAAGGCTCAATTCAATTAAGTCCGTAGCGTCTACCAATTTCGCCATATCCCCTCTTTGTTTTGTGTTTTGAGATTCAGATCTTATTATTATGTTATTATGTCATTCCCTTATTTTCTTTCATTTCTATTCTACTGGAACTGTTAAAGTCATTAGATACCGATTCCTATTCATTAGATACCGATTCCTATATTCCTAGAATAGTGTTTCCTCTTATTTTAATATTTTATTTGATTTCTTGTCTAGCCTCTTTCATATCTAGTTTGGACCCCAAATTTGGTCTAATCAGAAATCATTCTATCATTTCTGTATCCGCAATTCAATAATTCAATATAGATACATATATACCACATTTATTCTATATGTTTTTCTTCGAATCATTTTTCTTATGCAATTTTGAATACTCGAACGGTCAATTCTTTTCTTTTTTTTTTATATATTCAGTTCATTTTTCTATATTCATTTAATTTAATTATTAATTACTACGAATGAAAAGTGAATAGCTAAGGTTCCAGTAGTTTACTAAATTCCTGTGCATGTACAATTTCTGTTATGTGAGCCCGCTTAGCTCAGAGGTTAGAGCATCGCATTTGTAATGCGATGGTCATCGGTTCGATTCCGATAGCTGGCTTTTTTTTTCTATTTTTTTTTATTCTATATACATTCTTTGTGTATATACAATAAGGTCCGGATATTGATAGAATCCATCTCATTTGTAGTATATCAGTATTTTTTGTAGTATAATACTACAGTAGATTTTGCCTCATTTATCATATTTATCCTTTAGTTCAGTTTTAATTTAGGTTTATGAAATTTCAATAAAATAAAGAAAATAAGGAGTCTTTATGTCACGTTACCGAGGGCCTCGTTTCAAAAAAATACGCCGTCTGGGGGCTTTACCGGGACTAACTAGTAAAAGGCCTAGAGCCGGGAGCGATCTTAGAAATCAATCGCGCGCCGGTAAAAAATCTCAATATCGTATTCGTTTAGAAGAAAAACAAAAATTGCGTTTTCATTATGGTCTTACAGAACGACAATTGCTTAAATACGTTCGTATCGCCGCAAAAGCCAAAGGGTCAACAGGTCAGGTTTTACTACAATTACTTGAAATGCGTTTGGATAACATCCTTTTTCGATTAGGTATGGCGTCAACTATTCCTCGAGCCCGCCAATTAGTTAACCATAGACATATTTTAGTTAATGGTCGTATAGTAGATATACCAAGTTATCGCTGCAAACCCCGAGATATTATTACAGCGAAAGATGAACAAAAATCTAGAGTTATGATTCAAAATTCTCTTGATTCATTCCCCCAGGAGGAATTGCCAAAACATTTGACTCTGCACCCATTCCAATATAAAGGATTGGTCAATCACATAATAGATAGTAAATGGATTGGCTTGAAAATAAATGAATTGCTAGTTGTAGAATATTATTCTCGTCAGACTTAAACCTAACTAAAATAACAAGAGTTCGAACAATTTTGTCCCCTGTCACCTAAGTAAAGAGACAAAAGGTATGGGTTTTCTTGGGGGATTTTTATCCCATTGATATATCCTAGAATGATAGGGGCATTTTCATTCCTTGTCCACTCGTATTTTCTGTTCCACAGAAATTAGGAATAGAGAATCCATATCAAAGAAAGATAGAACTCTTGGAATAAGGGTATCCATTGTTAGGTGATTTGATATATTGCGGTCAATAGCATTTCAGTAACATTGATAAATTAGGTGAAGGTGCGGAAAGAGAGGGATTCGAACCCTCGGTAAACAAAAGCCTACATAGCAGTTCCAATGCTACGCCTTCAACCACTCGGCCATCTCTCCTACATAATGATTAGGATAATGATTATGGCCTCGAAAGCGAGTGAATCGCGAGTCAATCCCGATTTGAGAATGAAGATAACTGTCAATGCAACTATTGATGTAATTATTCCAACTGTATTTAGTATGATATAGAATTTAGTATCATATATATTAGATTAGATGTTGGATAGGTACGGTACATACAATTAATTCTAACTATAAACTATAAAAAATAGAAAACTTTTAATCATTTAATCAAAGAAAGACTTTTCCTTCGGGGCTTGGGGATAAAGAAATTTTTTTTTTTTTTTTTGTGAAAAACTTTTTCTTAAAAACAATAAACAATAAAGATATATATCTATTTATGTTTGCTGTTTGGGAAGATGACGTTCCCGTCTTTTTCTGATATCTATACCGGCTAAAATAACGGGATTGGAACGACTCGAACACGCGGTCTATCTTTTTTTATGAGTTAAGTCTGTTTTTATGTTATTTCGTACTGTATAATTACTTTTTTTGTAGGATCGTTTTCTAACGAGAGGTAATTAAAAGAAATTTTAAAATGGATTGCTACCTATGCCTAGATCCCGGATAACTGGAAATTTGATTGATAAGACCTTTACAATTGTAGCCAATATCTTATTACGAATAATTCCGACAACTTCAGGAGAAAAAGAGGCATTTACTTATTACAGAGATGGTGTGATTTGATTTCTTTTATTTACCGCGTCGAGTCTTAGGAGAAAGACACATTAGCCGGGATAGAAAGATTTGAAAAAAAAACTCTACGTTTATTGAAGGTGAAGTTTCTAAAAAAACATTCCTTCTGTCGTGTATCCTCGATTAATGCAGCCTCAGATGTTTCAATTGTCGATTCTAGCATTGAGCGAAAAGGTTACACCTATGGCTATGGGTTATGTATTGCAGGTTAATACTGCTCCACTAGTACCACTAGGCGGCATAGAGGAAGAAGCACTACGTTTAGGAATCAACAACACGAAAACTTTGCTATAAATTTGCCCTTTTCCTTATTGGGATCGGGACTAAGAAGAATGGTTGGGACAACAAATATCCATCTCATTCGTGCTTTGGATACCCATATAACCATCGAAGACTGTTGAAGTGACTAATTCCTAGAAATTAAGGGATGTTGAGGACAAAGAAATTGTTGGAGTTAACGTAACATTTTTATATTTTTATCTAGTACCAACATCTTGGATGTTAAGAAACGATCTTTTGCAGGAAGGTTGGCTAGAGATTTCTTGTAAAAACACTAGCCCCGCTCAGTTCATAATGAGAATATTTCACTCCTTTTTGATTCTATGTATTAGGCTTATTATGCACATAAGGGAGGAGCCGTATGAGATGAAAACCTCACGTACGGTTCTGGAACGGAGATTCTTTGAATCGAATAACGACCGTAACGGATGTCTGCTCAATCCGAAGGAAATTATGCGGAAGCTTTACAGAATTATTATGAAGCTATGCGACTAGAAATCGATCCCTATGATAGAAGTTATATACTCTATAATATAGGCCTTATTCACACAAGTAATGGAGAACACACAAAAGCTTTGGAATATTATTTTCGGGCATTAGAACGAAACCCTTTCTTACCACAAGCTTTTAATAATATGGCCGTAATCTGTCATTACGTGCGACTATCTACACTATAGAAAGAAAAAGGAAAGAAAGAGCAAAATCTACTAGTAAAAAAAATAGGCTTTCTACATATGGCATCGTCCAAAACAACGATTTTTATCAGCTGTAGCAAAGAAATAAACTTCATAGAAATCGAAATATGAAAAAAGAAATATGCCTAGATACTTTATTCTATGGATAAAGGATCTAATTGATAGAGGAAGCACCGTAAAGATCAATTAGCGAAGTTTTTGCCGATACAATAAGAACTGCTTACTTAATGTCATAATATGAGACAAAAGCTAGGAATCCACTTATGTAATGGAGTCGACCCCCTAAAGTATTGAGCAGCGGTGTAGCATCAGATCCCAAAGATAGTAAGCCTTTTCTTTCTTATGAGAGAAGGTCTTTTTCAAAGATTCTATATAAATAGAAATTTCTATAAATAGAAATTTCTATATGAAACCGAGATAGTTACCTTGCAGAAAATTGTGTAGAACACCTACGCTTTATTCTTTTGAAGGTGGGAGAAAAGATAAAACAAAACGGATTATTATTATTAATTATTATTATTAATAAAATCAAACTTCAAGTTTGAAACTCATGTAATTAACCTCTTTTGATTAACTCGAAAAAAATGGGACATCAAAAGAATTGACTATCGAGCCGTATGAGTTAGGAAACTCTCAAGTACGGTTCTAAGGGAAGGAATTTACTCGCCTATTCCGACCGAGGAGAACAGGCCATTCGGCAGGGAGATTCTGAAATTGCGGAGGCTTGGTTTAATCAAGCCGCGGAGTATTGGAAACAAGCTATAGCGCTTACTCCTGGAAATTATATTGAAGCGCAGAATTGGTTGAAGATCACAAGGCGTTTCGAATAAAATAAATATTCGAATAAGATAAGAGCATGCTCTTTTCTTTTATTATTTAT